AATATAATATTGTATCTTGATCTATCTTAAGTCTTTATTATTATTATAAAGTACAACTTTATACACTGGATAACTTTACACACTACAATAAGACTAATAGATAGTATGGTAGAAAGAAAGATTCATCTATTTCTTTCTTACCATACTATCGGATCTCAGAGAATACTGCCGATTAAAGTCCGCTCATTTCATTTAAGACGTTAAATTGGAATCCTTTTTCTTTTCTTTCTTCAACCATTGATAAGAACTCTGAAATCAAGTTTCATTCTAAATTAATGATTAATTAATTAATCATTTTGACTGACTGTTTTTACGTAAATGATAAGTAGAAAAGCCGTAGGAATTAGAATGAACAGTGCAGTAGCAATAAATGCAAGAATATTTACTTCCATAATCTCATCGTTTTTTTATTTCATAATAACTCGGGATTTAATCCCATAGAGATGATAAATCTTTCGCCTGTCACTTCAATGAATGAATTACCTCTCGATGATCTTGAATCGGATCAATATCATGAATAACAATATCTGGGCTATCAAATCAATTCGTCGTCGAGAATTGAATAGTATAACATAGGAATATCTTTTATCCATACCGAATCCAAAATTCCTTTATTTATCATCCTTTTCTGTTCTTTCTTTTCTATAACATACCTTACGTCTGTCTTCCTTGTACAATCATCGGATGAAGTCACCCGTCCATTTACATTAGTCACAAACCCCCAACAAACAATAGAAGCGAAGTGGAAAAAGAAAGGAGTTACGTTCTAAACTCCATTTTTTTTAATCTAGTTTTATTGGAAGACAAAGAAGTGCAATAAAAAAGAATCCCGGAATAAAAGATGTAATATTGCACCAAATTAACTATTTTAGTTTCGGGTTTGTTCTTTCTTCGATGGGACCCCCCCCAAAAAAATAGAAAAAAAAAAAGAAAGAAAAAATATGCATTCCCTTACTAATGCTAAACTAAATACTAAATAAGGGGTGGGATCTTTGATTGATCTTTCTTTTTTTTTTTACCCTTCTTCCGTAGGTTATTAGTACTGGACCCATATATCAAAAACTCAGTGTGAAATTTAAATGAAATAGATTTGTCAACGTGAATCACTACAATACTTCACATTAGTAATTGAGGTTACATAAAAAAACCGGAGTCAGAAGGGGAGATTGTTTAATCTGGAAAAGTATTCTATCAGGGTCATTTTGTTAATTTCATTTTGTATTGTACAAAAAATGAATTTCATTTGTGTATGTGCGCCCGAGAAAGCCCTCTATTCCATTAGATGGATCGGAAGCAAGCAGACTCAGTATCTCTATCTCTTGCAATACTAACTAGAATGCTCCCAAAAATTGTACTAATCTACATATGTCTTTCGCTTACCAATCGGTACTAGTTGAAGTAATGAAAATGCCCCTATTTGTTTGATGAGAAATGCGAAACGGCAAAGGAAAGAAAAAAGAACCCACTTGGGAATGAAATTCTGCTTCCTGTCCCCCCTTTCATAGAAAGGGGAGAGATTAATGGATGTACTTATTGGATCCGTCGGGACTGACGGGGCTCGAACCCGCAGCTTCCGCCTTGACAGGGCGGTGCTCTGACCAATTGAACTACAATCCCAGGGAACTAAGGGATCTAGCAGAAAATTTGATTTTTTGTTTCTTCCTCCGTATCAGTCTGAAGGACAAGTGGGTTATACCATCTCATGGTAGATTGGCGAATTGTTGGGCCGAGCTGGATTTGAACCAGCGTAGACATATTGCCAACGAATTTACAGTCCGTCCCCATTAACCGCTCGGGCATCGACCCAGGAAGAATCCATTTTCTTTTAGGCTTATTGGTAATCCATGATTAACTTCCTTTAGTAGTACCCTACCCCCAGGGGAAGTCGAATCCCCGCCGCCTCCTTGAAAGAGAGATGTCCTGAACCACTAGACGATGGGGGCATACTTGCCCAACTGCCATCATACTATGATCATAGTATGAACAGTTTTTTGAAATTGTCAATATAATTGAATGGTATGATTAGAGCCGAGGGATCTTTCCGTTTCAGTTTTTATGATTTCATATAGATTCGTCATTCATGACTCATTCATTAGATTCGCCATTTTCTATTTTCTATAGAATATAGAAATGGATTGGATATAAAAATAGTATGATATATTCTATTTTATTATTTTATGAATTTGATTTAATAAACTGAATATTCTAAAAACAAAATAGAAATAATACGAAGGAGAAGATTCTTTCAGGGAGTAATTAGTGATTGGTCCGTCAGAAAAGAAAAAGGGGGATGAAATTCCATTTCTTACGCTTTCATTCATTGTTAAGATGAGATAGGGATATCTCACACTAAGCTAGGAAATTCACAAACGATAAATCGGGGAAGAGGGATCAAGACGTTATCGAAAATTCTTTTTTCTCTAAGAATTTCGTTCAGATGAGGGTCAATTCAATAAAAGAAAAGCAATTAGGATCGGTTTTGAAACAAGTCATTGCATTT